ACTTCCTTTTGGTCCTGCCCGAACCCTACCTTCTTTTTTTGAACCCATATATAAAGAACTCAAAAAAAATATTAGAAAAGTGAAAAAGAATTATTTTCTACCTCTAAAAGTCAAAGTTTCAAAACCATGGGTTATAAAAATTTTTCCAGTTCTAAAACGAATAATGAATAAACTTGAAAAAGTAAACCCAATTTATTTATTTGAATTCAAGAAGGTGAAAGTATATGAACCAAATGAAAATGCAAAAGATTCAAAAGATAATAATAAGATTATTCCTGAATCGACCATGCAAATTCAATCTATGAATTGGACAAATTTTTTATTCATAGAAAATGAAATGAAAGATCTTGCTGATAAGACAATCATAATCAGGAATCAAATAGAAGAAATCGCAAAAGAAAAGAAAAAAAGAGTTCCAGCCTATGATGATAAAAGACCAGAATTAAAGAAAGATATTTGGCGGATATTCAAAAGAATAAATACTCGATTAATATGCAAATCACATTATTTTATGAAATCTTTCATTGAAAAAATATACATGGATATCCTGCTATGTATGGTTAGCATTTCGAAGGTCAATGCACAACTTTCAACAAAAAAAATTATCAATGAATCCATTTACAACGATGAAAGAAATCAAGAAGGAATTGATGAAACAGATCAACATACAATGAACTTTATTTCGACTATAGAAAAAGAAAAGGACTTTTCTAATCCTAGTAATAATTCAAATACTTATTACGATTTATCTTCCTTGTCCCAAGCATATGTATTTTACAAAATATCACAAACCCAATTACTTAACAACCATCACTTTAGATCTGTACTTCAATATCGCGGTACCCATCCTTTTATTAAGGACAAGAATAAGTATTATTCTATAACCCGAGGAATATTTAACTCCAAATCAAGGTATAAGTATAAGAAAATAAAGAAGCCTGGAATGAATGAATGGAAAAACTGGTTAAAGGGTAATTATGCATACAATTTATCTCAGAGCAAATGGTCTCGATTAGTATTAGTAGCGAAAAAATGGCGAAAAAAAATAAATCAAAATTGTACGATTCACAATAAAGAATCAATGAAATTTTCTTCATATAAAAAAGAAAAAGACCGATCAATTCATTACAAAAAAGAAAAATGGAAAAAGCAATATGTACATGATTTTTTATCGAAAATTATTAAATTAGAAAGAAATAGAAAATTATTAAATTAAAAAATAAATTATAAAAGTTATAAAAGAAAGAATAAAAAAATGAATAAAAATATTGATGCATAAAATAAATAAAAAAATAGATAAGAAGAAATTCGTCCACCTCCCATAGATTTGACTCCTTCCCCTATAAATAAACTTGCAACAACAACCCCATTTATAATTCCATCAATTATATTTCTATCAAAAAACTGAGTTAGTTTAGTTAATCCCCTTATACCCACAGTAAAAACTCTAGTATAAAAAATATCTATATAACCACAATTGTAGGACCAATTATATATTCCATTTTTTATTTTGTCCAAGAAAATTCTTTTAGGACCTCCTTTTATAAATGAATTAATTAATTCCAAATTCTGGAACAATGAATAAACAGACCCATATAAAACATATGCTATTAATAGTCCAAAAATAGCTATACTTACCGAAAAAATTGCATTTGTAAAAAATTCATACCAATCCACAGAATAACTCGCATTTGGGTGTAAAAGATTTGTAGATGGAGCTAACCATTTTGATAATATATCAAAATATATTATTCCATAATCAAAATGAATGCCTATTGTTCCAACAAACAAAGTAAATAGTACCAAAACAAACAGAGGAAATAGCATAGTATTGTCCGATTCGTGAGGATACATAGAAATATAAGTGTACTTTTTTTCGAAAGAATATGGTCTTCTTTTTTTTAGATTACTAGATATTTTATATCTATCCTTTGAAAAAAGTAACACCATATTTTCCATTTTTGATAAAAGAAAATTTCTATTAACTTCTTTTGGTACTTCTTTTCCCCATAGAGATATTGAATGGAAGGAACTATTATTGGCGCTACTGTAATTTTTACAATTTATGCGCAAATGCCCATCAAAAGTAAGTAAATAAACGCGAAACATATAAAATGCAGTTAATCCTGCTGTGAAACAAGCTATTATTGCAAAAATTGGTGAATACAACCAACTCTCATTAAGAATTTCGTCTTTGGACCAAAAACAAGCAAGAGGTGGAATACCACAAATAGAAAGTGTACCTACTAAAAAAGTAGTTCTTGTAATTGGAACATATCTTTTTAAACCACCCATAAGAATCATATTCTGACTTTTTTCTGGTGAATATCCAACAACAGATTCCATTGAATGAATAATGGACCCGGATCCCAAAAATAATAAAGCTTTAGAATAGGCATGAGTGATCAAATGGAATAAAGCAGCTCGATAAGAACCTAAACCTAGAGCTAACATAATATAACCCAATTGAGACATTGTAGAATAGGCTAAACTTCTTTTTATATCTGTTTGAGCAAGAGCCAAGGTAGCTCCTAATAGTACTGTTATTACACCTATTAAAGAAATAATATTCATTATGTAAGGTATGGATATGAAAAGAGGAAGAAGTCGAGCTACAAGAAAAATTCCCGCTGCTACCATGGTAGCAGCGTGTATAAGAGCCGAGATAGGAGTAGGTCCTTCCATTGCATCAGGTAACCATACATGAAGGGGGAATTGCGCAGATTTAGCAATTGCACCGAGGAATAATAAAAAGGCACACAAAGTAGCAAACGAAGAACTGACCCCATTATTGTATATCAAGCTATTAGTTATTTCGAACAAATCCCGAAATTCGAAACTACCTGTTATCCAATAAAAACCTAAGATTCCTAATAATAAACCAAAATCCCCTACACGATTAGTTACAAAAGCTTTTTGACAAGCACTTGCTGCAGTCGGTCGTGTGAACCAAAATCCTATTAATAAATAAGAACACATTCCCACTAGTTCCCAAAAAACATAAATTTTTATCAAATTGGAACTGGTAACTAATCCCAACATAGAAGCATTGAAAAAACTCATATAAGCAAAAAATCTTAAATATCCTTGATCATGGGACATATAATTGTCACTATAAATAAGAACCATTATTCCAACAGTAGTAATTAGTATTGACATAATCGAACTAAGTGGATCGATTAAATATCCGAACTCTAAGGAAAAATCATTATTGATGGTCCAAGACCATAGATATTGATAGATAGAACTTCCATTTATTTCTTGAATAGATAAATTGGCTGAAAATACCATAGCTATACTTAAGAAAAAAATACTAGGAAAAGCCCATATACGACGAATATTTTTTGTTGCTGTCGGAATAAGTAGAAGCCCAAATCCTATTGACATAGTAACCGGAAGTGGAAGAAAAGTTATTATCCATGCATATTGATATGTATGTTCCATAATAAAAAATAAAATTTTTAATCATTCTACTAAAAACTGGAATAATACAATATTCCATCCTGGTAATTTATAGGCATATTATATAATATAGTGTATTAAGGAAAAAGAGTTATACCAAAAGGAATACTTAATTCGAATATAGATAGTATGATCCGTATTTTAAATTAAAATTTAAAAATGAATAAAGTTATTGTTATTAGGTAATCAAATATCTTAGTTAACAGATTAACTACTAATTTAATTCGAATTGTAATTTCAATTAAAAGTATGGCACTCTTACCTTAATCAATTAATAAAAAAAAAAGTTTCCTTCCTTTCTTGTACTTTTTTTCTTAGCTATACTATATACATCATAGGGTATGTATACATATGCATAATTACTATGATCCATATATACACTTTTAAAATTATATTTAAATTAATGTGTATGTTTCAATTTATTAATATAAATTTTATTATATGTTTATGTTTTCATAGGTTTTTTTTAATTGAAAAATTCAATGTTTTTTTACTATTTTACTACGGAATAAATATGGATAACGGCTAAAAGGAACAATTAATTTTAAACAATACATGTCTTTCACATACAATGATAAAAATAAGTAACCCTTTTTTTTAATGGCAGTCCCAAAAAAACGTACTTCTATGTCAAAAAAACGTATTCGCAAAAATATTTGGAAGAAAAAAGGAAATTTAGCTGCAGTAAAGGCTTTTTCTTTAGCTAAATCGGTTTCTACCGGACGTTCAAAAAGTTTTTTTGTACAACAAACAAATAATAAAGTCGTGGAATAATCGGAATTGACATACCCCGAAAACGTCAAGTATTTTAAGATAAATGATTAACATTAATTAGTGTATTGAACTCCTCAATATCAAACAGGATCAGTTAGAACTCGTTGCTGTGATATATAAGGTATGTAGATGTGATATGTAGAATAAGGGTGTGTATATTGGGTTTGGAGTTTTTTTCTATCTACTTTTCACAATAGAAATTTTTTTTTTTTCTATTGCGAAAAGTAGAGTATGATTGTGATATAAATGAAAATTTTGTTGTTTTATTTGTTATATGCTTAACTAAAAACCTAATAAATTTGGTAAATCTTACCATTCATTATATATATAATGATATAATATATAATGAAATAAAATTATGATATAATGAAATAAAATTATGAAAGATATTAATACTTTTATAATAATAAAATAATACGAAGGTATCTAAATCGTTAGACAATCATAAATTCTTATGATTTAGTAATCAAATTGTTATACATAGAATAGAAAATCCTAGTTATTTAATTTTCTTCATTAAAAAATACATTTTTTTTTCGTTTTGTTTGAATCCATAAAACAACATTGGATAAATAAAACGAATCTAAAAAAAGAAAAGGAACAATTCCCGGTTCTATAGCTCAGTCTAAAGCTATGGAGTTTCAACTGCTTTTTTGAAAACTTAGTTTTTAGTATGCCAGAGTTCATTATTAAAACCGAACTTACAACAATACGATACTAACTAAAGATTATTTTATTGTTTATTTAATAAAGATTAAAATTCTCATATAAATTTCAATGAATAAAGATTCATCGATTCTAATGTTTTGTTTTATAAACTATATTGAATCTCGACGATTCAACATAAATTTACTATTATTATTTCAAGTAAGCCGCCATGGTGAAATTGGTAGACACGCTGCTCTTAGGAAGCAGTGCTAGAGCATCTCGGTTCGAGTCCGAGTGGCGGCATCCTATTCTATCAAAAAAATCTTCTAAAATAGACACAATGGATCCTATACAATGGATCCTATACAATGGATCCTATAATGTATTCAATTCTCGATTTAAATTCTCTAATGGGACTCTTTTTTATGATATTTACAATTGTTGAACATATATTGACTCATATCTCTTTTTCGATAATCGTAATTGTTATTACGATTTATTTGATGACCTTTTTTGTCCACGAAAGCGTAGGATTGCCTGATTCATCAGAAAAAGGAATGATAGCTACTTTTTTCTCTATAACGGGATTATTGGTTTCTCGTTGGATTTCTTCGGGACATTTTCCCTTAAGTAATTTATACGAGTCATTAATTTTCCTTTCGTGTAGTTTATCCATTATTCATACCATTTCCAAGATGGGGAATCATAAAAATGATTTAAACACAATAACTGCATCAAGTACTATTTTCACACAAGGCTTTGCCACGTCGGGTCTTTTAACTGAAATGCACCAATCCGTAATATTAGTACCTGCTCTACAATCTCAGTGGTTAATGATGCACGTAAGTATGATGTTATTAAGTTATGCTGCTCTTTTATGTGGATCATTATTCTCAGTCGCTCTTCTAGTCATTACATTTCGAAAAAACATCAATATTTTTTGTAATGGTAAAGTCAAAAATTTCTTAATTAAGAAATTTATCTTTGGTAAGATTAACTATTGGAATGAAAAAAGAAGTGTTTATATAAACACTTCTTTTCTTTCATTTAGAAATTATTATAAATATCAATTAACTCAACGTTTGGATTATTTGAGTTACCGTGTCATTAGTTTAGGGTTTACCTTTTTAACCATAGGAATTATTTGTGGAGCAGTATGGGCTAATGAAGCATGGGGATCATATTGGAGTTGGGACCCCAAGGAAACTTGGGCATTTATTACTTGGATCATATTTGCAATTTATTTACATACTAGAACTAGAACAAATCAAAGTTTGCAGGGTACAAATTCAGCACTTGTAGCTTCTATGGGATTCTTTATAATTTGGATATGCTATTTTGGAATCAATCTATTAGGGATAGGTCTACATAGTTATGGTTCATTCACATTAACATCTACTTGAATAAAATACACAAATAAATAATTGAGTAAACTACATAAAAAAACGAGTATATATATATATATAAGAACAAAACATCATACTTATATTCATATATAGTGAAAGTTCTTTCTTTGTGCAAGTTTTTTAGAACCCTTTGAACCATTCCTTGTTCAAAGGGTTCTAAAAAACTCGAAATGTATCTGATTCAAATTGAGATTTTTAATTCATTTTATTTTATTCTTTTGCATTGTTCGGCGTTTAAAAGCGGAAAATAAAAAGACAAAAGAATTCTATTTCCGTATTATTAATGAAAGACTATCGATAAAAATAATTAGATAGTATAGCTTGTACCTTATCAACTGATAACGAGAGAATGAAATCGGGATAAATACCAGTCCCTAGTATGGGTAGAAAGATACAGATTGAAACAAATAGTTCTCGTGGTCCAGAATCCAAAAAATTGGAATTTGTAACATGAAATAACTTGTATCCATAGAACATCTGACGTAACATAGATAATAAATAAATAGGAGTTAATATCATTCCTATTGCCATTACAAAAGTAATTAGTATTTTTGGCATTAAAAGAAATTTTTTACTAGTAATTATTCCAAAAAAAACTAATGATTCTGCAACAAAACCACTCATTCCTGGCAATGCAAGAGAAGCCATCGAAAAACTACTGAACATGGTAAAAAGTTTTGGCATTGGGATCGATATCCCCCCCATCTCGTCGAGATAAACAAGACCTATTCTATCACAAGTCGTTCCCGTCAAGAAAAAAAGTGCAGCACCAATAAATCCATGAGAGAGTATTTGTAAAATAGCACCATTGAGCCCGATTCCGGTTATGGAACCAATTCCTATAATTGTAAAACCCATGTGAGATACAGAAGAATAGGCTATTCTCTTTTTCAAATTCCGTTGGCCGAGAGAGGTCGAAGCAGCATAGATTATTTGAATAGTTCCTACTATTACCAACCAGGGAGAAAATATGGAATGAGCGTGGGATAATAATTCCATATTGATTCGAATAAGTCCATATGCTCCCATTTTTAATAAGATTCCAGCTAGAAGCATACATGTACTGTAATGTGCTTCTCCATGGGTATCGGGTAACCAAGTATGTAGAGGTATAATTGGCAATTTGACGGCATAAGCAATAAGGAATCCAAAATATAATATTATTTCCAATGCCACAGGATATGATTGATTAGCTAATTTTCCAAAATCTAATGTAGGTTCATTAGAACCATATAAACCCATACCCAGAACTCCTATTAAAAGAAAAATGGAGCCCCCCGCAGTGTACAAAATAAACTTTGTCGCCGAATAGAGACGTTTCTTTCCTCCCCACATGGATAAAAGTAAATAAACAGGAATTAATTCTAACTCCCACATCATGAAAAAAAGTAAAAGGTCTCGAGAAGAAAATGGTCCTATTTGACCGCTGTACATTGCTAGCATAAGGAAATAGAACAAGTGTGAATTTTTAGTAACTGGCCAAGCTGCTAAAGTAGCTAAACTGGTGATAAATCCTGTCAGTAAAATAGGTCCTATGGAAAGTCCATCGATTCCCAGTCTCCAGTGAAAATCCAAAATATCTATCCATTTAAAATCTTCTTCCAATTGGATTAATGGATCGTCCAATTGGAAATGATGACAGAAAACGTGGGTCATTAAAAGGAGTTCTAACAAGCAAATACATATAGCATACCACTTAAACATTTTATTTCCTCTATGAGGAAGAAATAAGATGCAAGAGCCGACGAATATCGGCAAAACAACAAGTATTGTTAGCCAAGGAAAATTATTCGTGATAAAGACAAGATACGTTTTTGACCACAAAAGCCCGTACTTAATAGAATATATTATTCTATTATGAATACGGGCTTTTGTCGGTAAAGAGGAATCAAATAATTCAAGTGTATTTTTTTGTAACGTATCAATAAGATAGACCCATGCTGCGAGTTGTTTCATGCCATAAATAAACACGGACACTCAAAAAATCCGTTGGACAAGCGGATTCACATCTCTTACAACCTACACAGTCCTCGGTTCTTGGTGCGGAAGCTATTTGCTTAGCTTTACATCCGTCCCACGGTATCATTTCCAACACATCCGTAGGGCAAGCTCGTACACATTGAGTACACCCTATACATGTATCATAAATTTTGACTGAATGTGACATTTAATCTATAACAGTCCAGGTTTGAACATCAAAAATTTTCAATCTGGTATAGAAGTAATAGTTATATTGTAGACACCAGACGAAGCAGTGGTTTACTAATAATTGTAAGAATCCATATTTTTCTAAATCTGCTCATAAGAAAAAGCCAAGAGACTTAAATTTTCGTTTCAAAGCAAAGATTATAATCATACGAGTCGGGTGTGTGAATGAAAATTGTCTAACAAAAGAAATTGATATTAAAATCAATATATAAATAAATATATAAAAATATCTAAAATTCAATTTATATAACAAATTTGTTTAGTATTAACTATACTTTACTAATCTAGTAAAATAGTCAAATTGAAATTCAATAGTCAATTTTATATTGAATCAAATTTCATATATATTTATTATATAATGTATATACATAATAATATGTATAATTCATATATTATACTTTCTTAGTTATTATATATACTATATATATTTAGTATATATATATTATACACGTTATATATATACTAAATATATACAATATATCAATATATATATATATATATTGATATTGATAATAAATATAATATATTTATATTCATCCTATATTTTTCTTATATTATATATATAAATAAAATATAAGAAAAATATTTTAGTATTTTAGTATATGATCATGATAATTTGAATTAATTATTCAACAAATTCGATTGGTCGATACGTGTTGATTTTCTGTTTCGATGAATCGACGAAACAATAGCAAGTCCAATAGCTGCTTCGGCAGCTGCAACGGCTATAATAAAGATTGAGAAAATGTTACCTTTTAATTGTCGACTATCAAATATATCAGAAAATGTTACGAGATTAATATTAACCGAATTTAGTATAAGCTCAAGACACATAAGTGCTCTAACCATGTTTCGACTTGTGATCAATCCATAGAGACCAATAGAAAATAAATAGACACTAAAAAAAAGTACATGCTCGAACATCATTGACAAACTCCTTATCCATCTCGATTCATTTCAATATCAACAATGCAAGGGATTCGATTAACTAGAAATTATAATTACAAAACAAAAGAAAGTAAACAAATTTAACTCAAATTATTAAACCTTTTGATTTGATCATATATTTAATTAATTTCATATTTAGAATTTTTATAACTCTAATTTTTTTTTTTTTTAATTCTAACTATATTTATTATTGGCGAGCCATAGTAATTACACCTATCAAGGAAACTAAAAGAATTATTGAAATTAGTTCAAAGGGAAGATAAAAATCTGTCGATAAATGAATCCCAATTTGTTGAACAGTACTTATTAGGTCCTGTTCTATAATCTGGTTTGATCTTGTAGTCCAAATAATTCCATACCATGATGTATCTGATACAACAGTAATCAGTGAAAAAAAAATACTTGTACAAACCAGTGAAGTGACTCCATCTCCAATGGTACAAAAATATGAATTATTAAAATATTCTGAACCATTCATGAACATTACCGCAAATATAATTAAAACATTTATGGCTCCCACATAAATAAGAAGCTGTGCAGCAGCCACAAAAAAGGAGTTCGATGAAATATAGAATAAAGATATACAAACAAAAACCAATCCCAACGAAAAAGCAGAATAAATAGGATTGGTAAGTAATACAACTCCCATACCCCCTAATAGAAGAACTGACCCCAGAAATGCTACAAGAATATCATGTGTTGGCCCTGGTAAATCCATTATGTATAAAATGTACAAAAATAAAAAGTATTATATTTGTAGTTATTGACAAAAAAAGCTTTGATCTTTTATATCAAAAAAATTTTAGTAATTGGTAATCGTTCTTGAATCAAGGGATTTATTTTTATCGATTTTTATTTGGGTCGAATTCATAACTATTTGAATTGTATAATCTCCAATTACTGATATTGGTAACCGACCCAATGCAATTTGATTATAGTTCAATTCGTGACGATCATAAGTAGAAAGTTCATATTCTTCAGTCATTGATAAACAGTTTGTTGGACAATACTCGACACAGTTACCACAAAATATACAGACCCCAAAATCAATACTATAATTAAGTAATTGTTTCTTTTTCATATCTCTTTCCAATCTCCAATCAACAACAGGTAGATCTATTGGGCATACACGAACACATACTTCGCAAGCAATACACTTATCAAATTCAAAGTGAATTCGACCGCGAAAACGTTCTGACGTAATTGATTTTTCATAAGGATATTGAATAGTTACAGGTAAACGATTTGTATGAGATAAGGTAATTATGAAACTTTGACCAATGTACCTTGTAGCCCGTATTGTTTGTTGACCATAATTCATGAACCCAGTCACCATCGGAAACATATTGTAAATATCCATGAATAAATTGATGTTTCTTTCTCTTGTTTTAAAGGGGTTATGAATCTAGAATATTCTTATCATATTCTATTATTTAATTTATAGTGAAACGAGTTGAGAAGAAGTTGTCAATAATAGATTCCCCAAAGAAATAGGTAAAAGAAATTTCCATCCAAGATTTAATAGCTGGTCCATTCTCATCCTAGGTAAAGTCCATCTTGTTGTGATAGAAATGAATAGAAACAAATAAGCTTTAGCTAATGTAACAAGGATACCAATTGTCATTCCAAAGACTCCAGCTATTTTTTTTCTTCCGAAAAGTTCAGTAACAGATATATATGGAATAGATAACTTCCACCCACCTAAGTAAAGAATCGTTACAAATAATGAAGAAACTAATAGATTTAGGTATGAAGCAAGATAAAATAAACCAAATCTGATACCTGAATATTCCGTTTGATAACCTGCTACTAATTCTTCTTCCGCTTCTGGTAAATCAAAGGGCAATCTCTCACATTCAGCTAGAGAAGAAATTATGAAAACTATAAATCCTATGGGCTGACGCCACAGATTCCACCCCCCAAAACCGTATTTTGACTGTGTTTCAACTATATCAACTGTACTTGAACTATTAGATAATTATAGTCGATAAAAACGGTTCCCATCGCTATTTCAAAACCGTACATGAGACCTCAGCCTCATACGGCTCCTCTATGGCCACAAATAAATGTAAGGACTGGTTTGGTCTTATCACTTCCTTTTGTTTTAGGGTAAGGGTAGAAAAAAAGGATCTGTCCCAAATTAAACCAATGAAATTCCGTTCGCTAAAATAAGAAAAAAGGGCTTCGGAATTCATCTCATCTCTTATAATCAAAGTATATTTTTCTTTGTTTTGTTCGGTAATAATTTAAACTATTTAATCAAATATTCGTTATATGAATAAAAAAAAATGAATAATTAGAGGAATTTGTTCATAAATAATGATAAGAATTCCATCTATTTGGATGTATACGGATAGGAAAAAGAATGAATAAAGATTTTTTTCATTCGAATATTATATTTCATTTCTTTTATTCCTATTCTTCTATCTCAGAGGCGGGTACTTTGAAAAATAAATAAATAAAAGATTAATTCGTTCTGAATAGTTATTTTTTTAATCAGTGAATAGGAGTATTACTCTAGATCGGAATCATAAGAAAGTACTGCTTGATCATTTCTACCAATTTAAAGCCTCTATTATGATTCATTTTATGCAGAAATATTTTTTTTTTATACCTTATATTATCTCCATTACTAATCTTTTGTGTACTTTTGTGTTCCTAATTGTCCACTGATTTTTGATTGATCTACGGCATGTTAATAAATACAAGACAGTAATGAAAACTCCATACAGTCGATCTTTTATACCCGCTTCAAGATATGATGACGAATCTCAATCTTGGGGTAACCTTTTTACACGGCTTATGTTTACTTCAATTTTATTCTTGTACATATGAAGTGAGATTTTATCTTCTTACTACAAATTTCTAAGTTGTTTTGTTTCACTCATATAACTATTTGGTTTAACTCATTGACCTGAATCATGAATAAAAAAAAATATCCATTAAATTCATTCCACTTTTTTCCTAGAAGTCAAGGAAAGAAGTATAAATTTTATATTCAACGAATCACACGTAGAGATATTGATAATACGCATAGAGTTAATGGTATTTCATAACTAATGGATTGAGCAGCAGCTCGCAGACCACCTGAAAAAGAATATTTATTATTCGATCCATACCCTGACATAAGAAGCCCGATAGGAGCAATACTTGAAATGGCGATCCATAAAAAAACACCTATACTGAGATCGGCTAAAACAAGACGATACCCAAAAGGGATTACTAAATAACTTACTAGAATAGATATGACTACTATAGACGGTCCAACACTAAACAAACGAACATCTCCTCTAGACGGGAGAAGATCTTCTTTTAAAAGTAGTTTAGTTCCATCTGCCAAAGCTTGAAGAATTCCCAAGGGGCCAGCATATTGAGGCCCAATACGTTGTTGTAGCGCTGCAGATATTTCTCTTTCCAACCACACAATTACTAATACCCCTATTGTAATTCCCAATATAAGGATTAAAATGGGTACAAAAGTCCATATGAGCCCATAAATCTCTTTTAAGGATTCCGATGTAGAAAAAGAATTGATAGTTTGTACTTCTGTCGTATCAATTATCATTTCAACGATCAACTTCTCCCATAATGATATCTATACTACCTAGTATCGTCATGATATCAGCCAATTTCATTCTTTTAACTAGTTGAGGAAGAATTTGTAAATTTATGAAGCCGGGTGGACGAATTTTCCATCTCCAAGGGAAAATGCTATTGTCTCCTATCAAATAAATTCCTAATTCCCCCTTTGGAGCTTCCACTCTTACGTAAAGTTCTTGTTTCGACAATTCAAAATTGGGTGAAGGTTTTTTACTAATAAATCTATATTCAAAATCATTCCATTCGAAATTTTTTGCTTTATCAAAGCGCCGGACTTCTAAATTTTCATAGGGTCCGCCAGGAATTCCTTCTAGAGCCTGTTGAATAATTTTTATGGATTCCCTCATTTCACCCATTCGTACTAAATAACGAGCTAATGAATCTCCTTCTTTTTGCCATTGGACTTCCCAATCGAATTCATTGTAACACTCATAATTATCAATTTTACGAAGATCCCATTGTATTCCAGAAGCTCGTAACATTGGTCCCGATAAACCCCAGTTTATCGCTTCCCCCCCACCAATAATGCCCACTCTTTCGACTCGCTCTAAAAAAATAGGATTTTGCGTAATAAGTTTTTGATATTCAAGAATCCCTGTTAAAGAATAATCACAAAAATCTAAACATTTATCTATCCAGCCATAAGGTAGATCGGCTGCTACGCCTCCGATGCGGAAATAATTATGCATCATTCGCATACCTGTGGCAGCTTCGAATAAATCATATATCAATTCCCTCTCTCTAAAAATATAAAAAAAGGGAGTCTGTGCACCGATATCCGCCATAAAAGGTCCAAGCCATAACAAATGAGAAGCTATACGACTCAGTTCCAGCATAATTACTCTGATATAGCTAGCCCTTTTAGGTACTTGAACATTTTCCAGTTGTTCTGGTGCATTTACCGTTATTGCCTCTGTGAACATAGTAGCTAAATAATCCCAACGTGTTACATAAGGCAAATATTGTATGATTGTTCGGTTTTCCGCTATTTTTTCCATACCCCTGTGTAAATAACCCAATATAGGTTCACAGTCAATAACATCTTCACCATCGAGAATAACAATTAGTCGAAGAACACCATGCATTGATGGGTGGTGAGGACCCATATTAACGATCATTAAATCTTTTTTTTTAGCCGGTACAGTCATACCTTTTCTTCCTTAATTCATTATTTCACGAATTCCTCAAAAAAAAGTAGATTCGTCAAAATTCAAAATCTAATAATTACTAATTCAATAATCCAAACAATGAAATTAACAATTTTTTGGTTCTCAAATATCCAATTCATCAATTAATTTCTTATAACGTACTCCATTTTTCTTTGACAAATAGGCCAGCATACGTCGATGTTTTCCCAGAATTTTTTGTAGACCTCTTTTTGATAAAAAATCTTTTTTGTGCAATTTCAAATGTGAAGTAAGTCTTCGTATCTTATTTGTGAAACTCAATACTTGAAATTCAACAGAACCTCTGTTTTCTTCTTTTTCTTCTTGTGGAATAAGTGAAATGAATGAATTTTTTACCATAAAAAACTTTTTTTCTTTCTTTTCCACGGATTTTTCCGATCGGGAAAAAGAAAATAATATATATATGTATTATTTATTATTTTTAATATTATTATGTTATTTCCATTTTTTCTTTAATCTAGTACACACAAAAATAAAAATTTATTCATTTCCAAATAGTTTTTTTATTTGATTCTATCCAAATCCAATTGAAAATTGGATTTGGATAGAAAAGGATAATACATTTACGATAATACATTTACACATTTACCAAAGAGAATCTTTTTTTGCACCTAAAAAGATTCTGTGAATTTCTTTCTAGATTGAATTGATACACAAGTAAATACATATTATGTTATGTTTATGTACCTAAAGTAGCAAAGGATAACATATATCCTTTACTTTTCATCTATGGAAAATGGCATGTGAATATTGACATGTAACATAAAGTATATCAATCAAATTCAAATATACTATTAGATAATTAGATAATTCTAAATCGTGTATACATGTGTATCCTTGATATACTGAAATTACTACCATTATTGGTATCAAACCAATATCGATTCATACAAGCTAAATCTTCTAATCGGTAATTGGGCCAAAGAAAGAACTTATATTTGATATTTGAATCTATATTAAGATTAAGACCTTTGTCTTCATTCAAAAATTGTGTGGAGTTTCTTATATTGTTTTCATTGTAAAATATTGGATTTCTATTCACAACATCCCAATTAGGAGAGTTGAAACAAATTAAAATTCTCAATTTTCTACGACGTCTAGGAGATAGAATATTTTCAGGAATAAGGATATCATAATAATCTTGATTCCCATTCACAAGCATATTTCCATGTTGTTCAGTAGATTTATTAAAATTATTCTTATTGACATATTTTTTTTTGTTGTATTTTATATTTATTTGGTGCTTACTCTTTTCGCTATTGATCAATGAAATACTTATGGTTTGATACATAATGAATTTTCCACCCGTTATAAAAGCTAGACGAATTGATTCGATAATCAATATTCCTTTTTTTAAAAACTCTGTAAGAGTTAGATTGTCCTTATTAAGAATTGCATCCATATCCATCTCTTTTCTTCGAATTAAGGCTAGAGCTATAGAACTTGGATCCATCAATCTAAGTAAGAAACAATATGCCTTGATATTTCTTGTCATTTTATGACTAACGAAGTTGTTCCATCTTAATTGAACAATTAAATATTTATTTAGGAATAAATCTAGTTCTGATTCCTTGCCTTTCTTGGATCGTTTTTTCTTTTTACTTTCAGATCTCGCATAATCCTTTTGAAGAGGCTTTTTTTTGTTTTGTTTGCTTAGATCTGACACAGGATTTACCTTTTCTTCGTTTTTTTCTTGGTTTTTTTTTTTTAATTTTATTAAAATGGAATCCTTGACGCTTTTATTTTGACTTATTTTTTTTTTTTCATCTAAATTCTGATTAGAAAGAAGTAATTTTATTGGGATAATCCACGGTTTAGTCTTATATGTCTTATATGTATCAAAAGGAAATCTAAATTCAGGGAAGAACCCAAGTTTAAGATTTGATTTTTTTTTTTTACAAAAAATGATTTTTCGATTCATTCCCATCCAATCAAAAAAGTTTTTTTGATTGGAGTTGTTTTTTTTGTATATGTATAGATTTGTTTCTTTTTCTTGATGTTTTGTAAGGAAAAAAAGATCTTTTTTTTTCCATTTTTTTATATTAATATTTATATTTTGAGTCTTAGCATTTTTTTCAAGTTTGGCACCGATATGTACATTTGTAAAGTCGATAATATCGATATCGTTTACATCAATAGTGTTTTTCGGGTAAAAATGTAGAATTCTACAATCAAAATATTTCCTATTCAGATTTTGATGCTTATTAAAAACATAATTTTTTTCTATAGAATTATCAATTCCATAAAACAATTCAGGTTTCCGTGTGTTGAAATTATATGGAATTTTTGAGTTCCTTTTTAGTTGTAATTTTGGTTCAGAAATACAGGAATATTTACTATCCCCATCATAATATATATATTTATGTGATAAAAAATCATGTACATATTGCTTTTTCCATTTTTCTTTTTTGTAATGAATTGATCGGTCTTTTTCTTTTTTATATGAAGAAAATTTCATTGATTCTTTATTGTGAATCGTACAATTTTGATTTATTTTTTTTCGCCATTTTTTCGCTACTAATACTAATCGAGACCATTTGCTCTGAGATAAATTGTATGCATAATTACCCTTTAACCAGTTTTTCCATTCATTCATTCCAGGCTTCTTTATTTTCTTATACTTATACCTTGATTTGGAGTTAAATATTCCTCGGGTTATAGAATAATACTTATTCTTGTCCTTAATAAAAGGATGGGTACCGCGATATTGAAGTACAGATCTAAAGTGATGGTTGTTAAGTAATTGGGTTTGTGATATTTTGTAAAATACATATGCTTGGGACAAGGAAGATAAATCGTAATAAGTATTTGAATTATTACTAGGATTAGAAAAGTCCTTTTCTTTTTCTATAGTCGAAATAAAGTTCATTGTATGTTGATCTGTTTCATCAATTCCTTCTTGATTTCTTTCATCGTTGTAAATGGATTCATTGATAATTTTTTTTGTTGAAAGTTGTGCATTGACCTTCGAAATGCTAACCATACATAGCAGGATATCCATGTATATTTTTTCAATGAAAGATTTCATAAAATAATGTGATTTGCATATTAATCGAGTATTTATTCTTTTGAATATCCGCCAAATATCTTTCTTTAATTCTGGTCTTTTATCATCATAGGCTGGAACTCTTTTTTTCTTTTCTTTTGCGATTTCTTCTATTTGATTCCTGATTATGATTGTCTTATCAGCAAGATCTTTCATTTCATTTTCTATGAATAAAAAATTTGTCCAATTCATAGATTGAATTTGCATGGTCGATTCAGGAA